ATAATATCAACCACTTGATGTCCGTCCGACGCATCAACTATGGTTATTTCATATCCCCCTTTTTCTTTACGTACTATTCTGTTTACTATACCCGCTGCTGTGGCATTATAGACTGTATTATTACTCTTGCTCCCGTCGGGATAAATCTGACCCCTTCCTCTGTTCCCACCTACGTATATGGGATACTTTAAGAAGTGAACGTCTTTTTTAGTAGCAGGGTCCGGGGACAAAATGGGAAAGACAATTTCACTATATTTCTGACCAGGAACGGGACCTATCACAAGAATATTTCTTTTATTGGGGCGATAGCTCTGAAAAGACAAATTGCCCATCTTTTCTTTCATCTCAGGAGAAATACGATCGGAAGGAGCTAATTCGAATCCTTCGGGTAAAATAAGAACAGCCCCCACATTCAAAGACCCTTTTTTCCCATTAGCAAGAACTTGTTTCAGTTGCTTATCATAGGGGATTCTTACAACTGCTTCAAATACAGTATCAGGAAGCACAGCTTGTGGAACCTCAATATCCACGGGCTTATTAGCTAAATGGCAATTGGCACATACAATACGCCCTGTTGCTTCTCGTGGATTTTCATAACCCTGCTGCGCAAAAATAGGATATGCATTTGAAATAGATGTCCGAGTAATTACATATATCACGATCAATACAGAAATAGATCGAGTCATCTGTTCCTTTATCCAAGAAAAGGTATTTCTATTTTGCATGGTCCAATCATTGATCCCTTAAATTTCTACAATAAATTAGGTAGGTAGCTAGTCTAGTTCCCTACCCACGATTCTGCCATTGTACTGGAATATAGGAGGAGTCGAACCCCCTGCACGGGTAGAAGTATAAAGTGAGTCAGATTAAAAAAAAAAGGGGTTTGTTTATGTACGAAGTAACATTATGATCTGATTGATAGCCGCGGGTCAAATGAATTCTTCATTCATTCATTGAATGATAAATCACTACAAGTGAAGGTGATACCCGATTTAAATAATGGAAGATCAAATATTTCAAAATTGTATCTAGAATAACTGGAAAAGTGGAAACAAGACCAGATATAATTTGATCGTTATAAGCAAATCCAAAATCTTTGTAGACCGAACCGATCATTAGTTCCCAACCATGGGGCGAGTGGAATCCGATACATAAATCAGTTAATAAAAGAATAGAAAAAGCTTTTATTGTGTCGCTTAAGTTATATAGGAATTCCTGAATCCAAGAATTAAGAATGACAAGTTCCTCATTACCCAGAATAGAATAACCACTTAGAATAGCGAAACAGATTATATTTGCCGAGAAGTGCAAAATAATATGGATATTATTTTCATTGTATATTTTGACCAATTGTATCGTTTCTTTGTGGATTCCTATATGAAGCTTTTGTATCTGTGTCTCCGGGTACTCCTTTATCATTTCATCCAAATGAAATAGTTCTTCTAATTCTATGAATCTTTCTAGAATGTTCTTCTCTTGAATATCATTCAAAAAAGTTTCGGATTGCCTGGTATTCCACCAATTAATAACCCAGGGCTCTAGACTTTTATTAAATGAAAGAGAGATCCACCACGGCAAAAATACTATAGATACAAGATATGGGAGAGGGGTCAATGCTTTTTTTTTGACACTTTTTGTTCTGTGAATTGTTAATGAACCTACTTCATTCGTCGACTCCGTCTGATATTTCTATGAAGCATGAGTTCTATAACAAGGTATGTAACCTATGGATCCGTCTTTTTTTATTTGATTATTTGAATTCTTTATTTAGTCTTTGAATCTAGAAGGGGTATAGAAATGGAAGTTAGAATTAAAGATAAAAAGTCTGCCCCAAATGAAGAAATGAGTAAGTTCCCAGATATCTCAGATATCTAAATTGGTCAAATTACACCAATTGAATTGCATCTTCATTTGTTTCTTTCGATGAGTGCCCGAAAGACCCAATTCACACTTCAAGTAATGAGTATTAGTCGGGTTTCGAGACGAAAGAACTCCCCTTGGATCAATCAATTATTCCAAAATGTTTCACTAGATGCCCGCACCGCGGGAATAATTGAGGGGATATTTCTGAAGAATATTGATGGTGAAATCAAAAATGTGTGGGAAACCCGAGATAAATTGGATGTTTATGAAAGATGCAATCCTTTTCAAGGAGCAAAAGAAAGGATAAAAATCGATTGCAAAAAAGAGAGATAATTTACATCCGTCTGTATCTAACGTATCAATTCAACGAAATATTGGGTCTAAAAATACAAATTCTGTACTGTATTCCGAAATGTTCTGTTCTGATATGTATGATGAATACATACTTACTAGACTTGTTACTAGTCTAACATAACAGAATTGGGTTGAGTTCCATATGCATAAAAAAGAGTTTTGGTGAACAACAATTTAATTATTATGGTTGTTCCATATACGTCCACCTGTTTTATTCTATGGGCCACAGTGACAGTGGTATTAGACCAGAATATAATGGGGAAATAGAATCTAACGTGTTTTGCTCGAATCAACACCTTGAAAGAAACTTCAGTTCAGTTAGATTCTATTATCAGTTAGATTCTATTATATTAAAGGTTAAAGGGGATTCCTGCCTTTCTTATCTCATGCCGGGAAAGCATTCATTATTCAATTCATTTCAAAATACTTCAATTGGTACGCGCAAGAAATAGGCCGATTCAGCAGCTTTTTGTTCAATTTCTCGTGGAGTCAAATTCTCATCCGTACGAGTCAAGGGAATGGCTCCCTGGCCTCTAATTTCCATATAAAGGACACGGCGAGGATAAAGACCCCCTTTAACTTCCATTCTGATTGACTGGATATCTCTCATAAGGAATCGTAGAAAAACGCGGCGATTTTTTCCAGGAAATCCCCAACGAAAAATACACACTATCCCTTCTTTTCTATCGAATCGATCATAACCACTACCTACATTCCACAAAATTGTGGACCACAAATAGGAACTAATGAACAGACCGGCTATTCCATAGAAAGACATCACGATCCCGTGAGGGAAAAAAATTATTTGCTGAGACGGAAACAAAGATATGAGATTCCGACCAAGATAACTGGAAGTTCCAACCAATAAGAATCCTAGTGAGCCTAAAAAGAGGATACAGGCCCAGCAGAAATTACTTATTTTTCGAGACCCTGTTATAAGTTCTATCCATATACGTTCTGATCGCCAGTTCATATTAGATCCAGTTGCATTCTATTGGAATTGAGAGAATAGGCCAAATGAATTTTAATTTGACTTTACTATTTTTTTTTGTCCCGAAGTAACTCTCATCAACTAGCACTATTATGATGTGAACCCTTAGGGGTAATTCATCAAATTGGGTAGATGTAAAATAATAACATCTTCTTCATACGATCCCACTATGTATATCTACATAACATATAGATACATTGACTTTCCATTTTTCCACTGATGTATTTTTTCTTAAAAAAAAGCTATACTGCATATATATGCATTTTTTCATATATCATGTATCCGCATGCATAAGATTTTTTTTTGTTTTGTGTTCGAAAGGAACCATATCCAGACCAGACGTGGTACCATATTCTACTAAATGGATATCTGTATTATGATCCAAGTCCAAGTGTTGATTGATTAGATTTGGTCCCACTGAACCTAAACAATCTTGTTTTTTTGAACATGAAGAGATAAAGACGCCATTGCAATTGCCGGAAATACTAGGCCTACTAAAGGCACAAAAAAAGAGGGAAAGTTTAAATCTGTCATAGAATGAGTACCCCGATTTAATATTTGTACCTCTTATAAAGATATAATAAAATAAGTATGTGAATTATAAGTATTATATATTATAAGTATTATTAAGTATATAATAAGAAGTACAACAAATGTAGAACTAAATAAGCGTGTTTATACGACTCCACACGAAATACATATAATCCGCTTTATTATTGTATTGTATTGTTGTTCTTGTGCCCTTAATCTTCTAATAAAGAGTTTCTTACGAGTTACTGAAGGATTTGTTAGGATTCGACCCGACAGGGATTCATAGTACAATACAAAATGTGGGTTCTCGGGAGATATAGAAATCTGAAGGAAATATAGAAAGATGCAACACTTTGATTATGGATTTTATCTATATTCTATATATTAATATAATACTATTAATATATAGAATAGTATTAATGTAATGGTAATGCGTAAGAAGTAATAAAAAACATGGAATTCCTTTGATTTTTTATTTTCATTTTGAAATTCTATTCCACGAAAGCAAGAATTCACTCTTTTCTCCTGTTGAAAGAGGGTTACTGATTAGTAATCAGTAATAGGGGTAGGAAAAAAAAATAGATTAGATCCGTACAAAAGAATGAAAAGTCATTATCTGAAACTTCTGATTCTAGAACTGAACTTATGTCACCAAAGAAAACTCCATTCTTCTTATTGTGACTTTGATTCCAATAAACTAAAGTTCGTTACAAATAATTGAGATTAGTGTTTTGAATTTTGATTCAAGGGAAAGAAGCCGTGTAGCTGAAATAACTCACTCAGAACGCCCTTTAAAGGATTACGCGGTACGATTAGGTCGAATAAGCCCTTAGAGAATAAATACTCAGCACCTTGTGAACCGTCGGGTACTGTCTTATTCAATGTTTGTTCAATTACTCTTTTACCCGCAAATGCAATGTAGGCATTTGGTTCGGCAATAATGATATCTCCGAGCATACCAAAACTGGCTGTTACTCCACCGGTTGTAGGGGATGTAAGGATTGATACATAGAATAACTTTCTAGTTGATTGATAATCATATGAAGCAGAAGATATTTTAGCCATTTGCATCAAACTCAAACTTCCTTCTTGCATGCGTGCTCCTCCAGAAGCACACACCATAATAACAGGTAGAGATCTATTAGTAGCATACTCGATCAAACGGGTGATTTTCTCGCCTACTACGGATCCCATACTACCCCCCATGAAGTGAAAATCCATAACCCCAATTGCTATAGGAATGCCATTTAGTTGACCTATG